ATTCTTCTATATAATCGAATAAAAATGAAAGATTCGGTATATCCAATTTGAATTGATCTCAATGGATTTTTTCTTATTGCTCAGGGGCGAAGTAATAGGTAGGGATGACAGGATTTGAACCCGTGACATTTTGTACCCAAAACAAACGCGCTACCAAGCTGCGCTACATCCCTTTCAATTGGTTTACAATGTAATTGTAGAGAATCCCCGTCTTGTTTTCCACATACTTATTTCATTTTCTCCATTGATATACACAACTTATCTTGCCATTTTTTCTTTTTGGTCTCATAAATAAATAGTATCCTATAATATAATAATAACCTTCTCGACATATCAAAATAAAAATATGAAAAATATAAATATATATAGGAAATATAGGAAACCCACTGTCCATTTCGCGAATGCTGGGGTGGAACAGACGGTTTTTTCAAGAACAAGAAAAAGACAAGAACAAGAAAAAGAAAATCCTATCTATGAAATAGGAAATCATTCTTCAATTTGAATTAGGGAGTCTGTGTGCAAAACAAATACAAGTGGACGTGAAGATATCTATTCGATCCTATCTGTATTTCAATAAAAAGAGTATTACTATAAATATGAAATGAATAAGAATTCAATTTCTAAATTAGAATTTACAATAAATACAATTTACAATAAATAAGGAGTATTGAGAATGCGAGATTTAAAAACATATCTATCCGTTGCGCCGGTAATAAGTACTCTATGGTTCGGGTCTTTAGCAGGTCTATTGATAGAGATCAATCGTTTTTTCCCGGATGCGTTAACATTCCCCTTTTTTTCATTCTAGTTATTAATACGGAATACGGGGGGGGGTAAGAATATTAGAGATACAATTCAATATCTGGGACTACTATCCCCCTCTTCTTTTTTTTTTGTTTTTAAATTACAATACATTATAGTTATAAAAGAGAAAGATTAAAACTGAATTCAAACTCAACAAAACTAGGTCCCAGGCTTTATTTAAGTAAATTCATTTCAATCAAATTAAGATCAAATTAAGAGTAAGAGAACGAAAGCGTAAATGTGGTTAAGACAACAATATCATCCAAGATGTTTAACTACAATACTCTAGTTCAATTCGAATCTCAACTTTGAATCGAAATAGACTTTTATTTGAAATTATTGTATTATAACTTATTACTAGATTGATTACAACGAAATCCTTCCTAATTGGATTTCGAGTTAGCCTAATTGGATTTCGATTTATTAACTTCGATTTTTTTCTTTTCTTCACTTCAAATCGGAAATGCAAATTGGAAAATAAAAGCGTTGAAGGAATAAAAAGCAACCAAACTAAAAACAAAAAAGGAGGTTCATGGCCAAGGGAAAAGATAATAGAGTACAGATTATTTTGGAATGTACCAACTGTGTTCGAAAGAGTGTTAATAAGAAATCAACAGGTATTTCAATTTCCAGATATATTACTCAAAAGAATCGACACAATACGCCTAGTCGATTGGAATTGAGAAAATTCTGTCCCTGTTGTTACAAACATACGATTCATGGGGAGATAAAGAAATAGAAGGAATCTCATCATCTGCTTGTCACCTTTACAAGCAAAATGGCACGGCCTAGTAACATATAATATGTTAAGATATATTCTCTATTTAAATAGAAACAAAGAAAAGCCTATTCCTTCCGTTTCCAATTTTCATCATTATCTTTTTTGATCCGATCGAACGAAATAGGAGTTTTCAAATAAGGAATAAACAAATCATGGATAAATCCAAGCGACGTTTTCTTAAGTCCAAGCGACCTTTTCTTAAGTCCAAGCGACGTTTTCTTAAGTCCAAGCGATCTTTTCGTAGACGGTTGCCCCCGATCCAATCGGGGGATCGAATTGATTATCGAAACCTGGGTTTAATTAGTCAATTTATTAGTGAACAAGGAAAAATTTTATCTAGGCGGGTGAATAGATTGACTTTAAAACAACAACGATTAATTACTATTGCTATAAAACAAGCTCGTATTTTATCTTTATTACCTTTTCTTAAAAACGAGAAAGCAAAAAGGAATTTTTTTGCTAGAACTACTGGTCCTCGAATTCTTAAAAACGAGAAAGCAAAAAGGAATTTTTTTGCTAGAACTACTGGTCCTCGAACCAGAAAAAAATAGATTTATTTACTCTTCAATTGAATCAAAATTCGAATCCGAACTTAAACATAGATTGCAAAATATGAAGAAAAAAAACGAATTGGGAAAGAACAAATCTTTTTTTTTTTTGAATGTTTTTATTCAGTTTGACTACGAGATTGATCATATTAGTATCCTATTTTATCATATAAAGTTCTATTCTACCTTCTACTAATTCATTTTCCCGGGAATTCGATGTAAATTATTCTGATAGGTTCGTTCAAATTTCTTTATTTTAAAATTTTATGTGGTGGTGTTTAGGATGTTATTTGAAATCGTATAAAGACAATTCCTATTCAATATAGCAATTTGTGCAAGTATTTTACGATTAAGAAGCAACTGTCTTTTGTAGAGATTGTTTATTAATCTATTATAATTAATAGATATAATATTCTCGCGAATTACTGCATTTATTCGAGTGACCCACAAACGCCGAAAATTTCTTTTTTGCCCATCTCTATCCCGATGAGCCGAAGCTAAAGCTCTTATTTTTTGTTGAATAATACTTCGAGTAAGTCGTGAATGCCCCCCGCTAAAGTTTGATGCGAATAAACGAATTTTTGTTCTATGCCTATTAGATATATATCCTCGTCTAGTTCTGGTCATTGAATAAGCGAAATTTTGATGAATAACTAATTGCTTTCTTTTCTTTCAGCTATTCTTTTCCTCTTTTCTAGAATAACAAAACGGATTCTTCCAATGTATAAAAAAAGAATTCCAGCGGCTTTTGCTACTATAACCTTCCTACCCACAATTTTCTTTCTAGGGAATATTTATTTTTCCTAGAAATAAGAAATATGTATTGATACTAGGTATCAAACAAAAACATAGTAAATAATAATACTAAGAGTAAGAATAGTAAAATAAAAATAGTAAATATAAATTACTAAAGAAATAGTGGGTTCCGTCGTTTCTATGGTTACTTCTTAAACTAAACGGTGAGGTCTTCTCTATACACCGGAGCTCCTTCTTCATTTAATCATTTAATCAATGTTTTTGTTAACTTGTATAGTTCACACTCTTTGGCTCTAGCTATGAATTAGCCAGCGATAGGTCTTTCACACCGAGATCCATCTATACAGTAACGGTATTTAATTATGAAGATTAGCTAATTAAATTAGCTGACCCTCGGAGTCCGTTCTTACAAGAAAAGGGGCCTTTTTTTGGTCTTTTAATTTAAATAGGTTTACCCTGCTTAACTTAATATAGAATCATTTTCTACCAATGGGGTATTCCTTCGCAGTTTAAATTAAAAAAGGAGGTGATTCCATTTTCACCAATGAAAACCATAAATTTGATATAAAATAGAAAATAGAATGGTATGATAGATTTTTTTTAGTTTAAATAAAAGATCAAAATGAGTGGTTCTTCTAGTCTATCCTATTTCTATTCATCACTAATCGTGGGGAATGGAAAAAATGATTTCTTTTCTTCTGTCCCAACCGATGATCTAAACGAGTCGCACATACACCCTAGTACACGTTCCTCGTCGCTGAGGACATCCCGCAAGAGCGGGGGATTTTTTCACCTTTCTGGCTGGCTGTCTTGTGTTTCTAATAAGTTGCTTAATAGTTGGCATGTTCAATCGTATGTGTAATGGGCTGGTTTAGATTAATCCTAACCAGATGGTTATGAATTAATTAAATAAAAACAATTATTGTATTTAGATTAGAAAACATTTCTATATTACTATTTTTATATTCTATCCAATAATAGGTTCTATTCAATTAATTCAGCCGGACATAAGCAGTGGGGAATTATACCAATGTGAATTAGAGGAATGAAAGACAAAGCCCGGAATTTGCCGCAAATTCCGGGCTTTGTCTCCAAATCCACTATTATTATTTTTTTTATCTGTAATTTCCATCCTCTCTGTTTTTAGTTAGTATACGATCAATTATTCCATAATCTTTAGCTTCTTGTGCTGACATAAAATGATCTCTTTCCATGTCCCGAGATAGAATCTCGGGATCTTTTCCTGTTTGGTAGGCATACTCCATTAGGACCCTCTCGCGCAAGGACAATAGCTCGCTTACGTCCAAGACGAGTTCGCTTGGTAGTTCGATCAAAGTACCACCAGCAGGTTGATGGATCATTATTCTAGCGTGAGGGAATGCGTAACGTTTCTCCGTTTCTCCTCCGGCTAGGATTAAAGATGCCGTTGAAGCAACCATTCCTAGGCCTACTGTCCGTATCTCCATGGGGAGACTTTGCATCGTGTCATAAATGGCTAGTCCCGGCTGTAGAAATCCGCCGGGGGAATTTATAAACATTGTTACATCTTCGTCATCATCTTCACCACTGAGATATAACAGAAGACTAATAATGTTGGTTGTGAGCTCGTTATTAATTTTGCGATTTAAAAAAAGTATTCTTTCGCTATAAAGGCAATTGATATTGATTAGGATAAAACTCTAATTCCTAGGAACCGTACATGCCCCTTTTAATGCATACGGTTCAACAAAAATTGCGATCAATGTATATATTACAGCTCTCTCTTTTTTTTGTTATTATAACTAGAACTTCGGTTCTATTGAATGGCTTTTGTTTTTTTGTTTTTTAAGAAAAATGCGTTTTGACTCGTTTCTCTAGAACTCTAATTTTTCGAGAACTATAATAAGAATTCACTTTTTTAAACTTATCAAACTAACTTCTCATTGATCTATTCTTTCATCGAGATTCCATTTCAATCACGAAGGCATTTTCTTGTTTCTGAATGGGTTTATTCAATTCTTTTAGGTTTCTGTTCTCCTCCAAGTAAAGATCTGTCCTTTTTTTATTTGCACATATAGGGCAAATGGTCCCCATACTCCATCTTTTTTTCTACAACTTCCCTTTTTCAATTCATGTCTTCTACCAAATATTGGATTACTCAGTGCATAATATTCGATTGATTCTGGATTATAGAAATGGGTCCTATTTAATTTTTTAATTTATGAAATTAGATATTTCGTAAATATATATATATATTATTTCTATATAGTATATAAAGTATATATATACTATATTATATACAGTATATATAGTATATTATATACAGTATAATATTATATACAGTATATAAGGTACAAGTAGGAATCATAGATTAGAAAACCGTTGCTTTTTTAAATGGAGTCTGGATACTTTATTTTATTGCTCCAAAGAACGTAACCATAAGTTATTTGAATTTGAATTCATGATGTCATTTTGATACCCCAAAAGCATAGATTCCATTTGATTTCATTGCATGTTAGGCTCCAAATTTTGGATGCTTTAATCCATCTTTTTGGCCAAAACAGGGTATATCTTTCTAGTGCGAGATAACGGGACAATCCCATATGACCCAATCTACCTGGCAAGGCGCACTATAGGTCAAGCCAAATATCCTCTTCTTCCGCTATCTCTCTCTCTCCTTCGTAAAGAAAGTCGTCTTCAGAATCCTCAAAAGGAACTTTAGGAACACCAATAGGCATATTTTGAAATTAAAGCGTGTAATGAACCAAGTAAGTAAGTTACTAGTTAACTTACTTAACTTGCAACTCTAGTTAACTTACTTAACTTGCAACTCTTGCAAGTTATTTGCAAGCAAGTAAGATGGATATGAAAGCATAAGAAGACATTTTTTGTCTTCAAAAATTAGAATTGGTTTGTATTATAATATATTTGAATTATTAGAATATATTCTAATTCTAATTTTTTTGAACCTCGCCCTTAACTTGAAGGCTACCCCATCCTAAGGTGCTGCTAAATGGAAGGATCTTATCAACGTCCATGAAATATTATTATTTTAATTGGTTTTGATTATTTATGCAATATATTACATGTCTTTAAGTTCTAAACAAATTTGTATGCAGTCGCTCAGATAAAATGAGATCAAAACCCCATTGCATATTGATACTTATCGGGTATAGAATAGATCTGCTTCTCTTTCTTCCTACAAACAGAATTTTTAAATTATTACTCAAAGACTAGAAAAAAAAAAAAAATATTTATCTTTTCTCCGAGATAATCCGCCGAAAAAGGAAGGTTTATAACAGAGTTTTTCCAGTGCAATAAAGTTACATAGTGTTTATTTATTCATTCATAAAATAAAGGAAGGTGTTTTTCCATGGGTTTACCTTGGTATCGTGTTCATACCGTTGTATTAAATGATCCCGGTCGTTTGCTGTCTGTCCATATAATGCATACGGCTTTAGTTGCGGGTTGGGCTGGTTCGATGGCTTTATATGAATTAGCAGTTTTTGATCCCTCGGACCCCGTTCTTGATCCAATGTGGAGACAAGGTATGTTTGTTATACCCTTCATGACTCGCTTAGGAATAACCAACTCGTGGGGTGGTTGGAGCATCACAGGAGGAACTATAACCAATCCGGGTATTTGGAGTTATGAAGGTGTGGCCGGGGCCCATATTGTCTTTTCTGGCTTGTGCTTCTTGGCAGCTATCTGGCATTGGGTGTATTGGGATCTAGAAATTTTTTGTGATGAACGTACAGGAAAACCATCTTTGGATTTGCCCAAGATCTTTGGAATTCACTTATTTCTCTCAGGGGTGGCTTGTTTTGGCTTTGGCACTTTTCATGTAACCGGATTGTACGGTCCTGGAATATGGGTGTCGGACCCTTATGGACTAACCGGAAAGGTACAAGCTGTAAATCCAGCGTGGGGTGTTGAAGGCTTTGATCCTTTCGTTCCGGGAGGAATAGCCTCTCATCATATTGCAGCAGGGACATTGGGCATATTAGCGGGTCTATTCCATCTTAGTGTCCGTCCGCCCCAACGTCTATACAAAGGATTGCGTATGGGAAATATTGAAACCGTCCTTTCCAGTAGTATCGCTGCTGTTTTTTTTGCAGCTTTTGTAGTTGCTGGAACTATGTGGTATGGTTCAGCAACTACCCCGATTGAATTATTTGGTCCAACTCGTTATCAATGGGATCAAGGGTACTTTCAACAAGAAATTTATCGAAGAGTTAGTGATGGGCTAGCTGAAAATCAAAGTTTATCCGAAGCTTGGTCTAAAATTCCTGAAAAATTGGCTTTTTATGATTATATTGGCAATAATCCGGCAAAAGGTGGATTGTTCAGAGCAGGCTCAATGGACAACGGAGATGGAATAGCTGTTGGGTGGTTAGGACATCCTATCTTTAGAGATAAAGAAGGGCATGAACTTTTTGTACGGCGTATGCCTACTTTTTTTGAAACATTTCCTGTTGTTTTAGTAGACGGAGACGGAATTGTTAGAGCTGATGTTCCTTTTCGAAGGGCAGAATCGAAGTATAGTGTCGAACAAGTCGGCGTAACCGTCGAGTTCTATGGTGGTGAACTAAATGGGGTTAGTTATAGTGATCCTGCTACTGTGAAAAAATATGCTAGACGCGCTCAATTGGGGGAAATTTTTGAATTAGATCGTGCTACTTTGAAATCCGATGGTGTTTTTCGTAGCAGTCCAAGGGGTTGGTTTACTTTTGGACATGCTTCCTTTGCTCTGCTTTTCTTTTTCGGGCACATTTGGCATGGTGCTCGAACCCTCTTCAGAGATGTTTTTGCTGGTATTGATCCAGATTTAGATGCTCAAGTGGAATTTGGCGCATTCCAAAAACTTGGAGATCCAACTACACGAAGACAAGTAGTATGATACAAGAGCGATCTCTTACTTTTCGCCTCTATTTTTGTGATTTGACGTAGAGTACCGGATTTTCATCGGCTGCCTTTGTTGTGAATCTTGTTTTGTTCTTTTTTCGCAGGGGGACGGTCCAAAATAAATAAATAAACAGGTATGGAAGCTATAATTGTAAATCACCGTTGAATCTATGGAAGCATTGGTTTATACATTCCTCTTAGTCTCGACTCTAGGAATAATTTTTTTCGCTATCTTTTTTCGAGAACCTCCAAAAGTTCCAACTAAAAAGATGAAATGATTTTTTATTCTCTTAGATGAAGTAATGAGCCCCCCAATATTGGGAGGCTCATTACTTCATCTAGTCCCCGTGTTCCTCGAAAGGATCTCTTAGTTGTTGAGAGGGTTGCCCAAAAGCAGTATATAAGGCATACCCAGTAAAACTTACAAGTAAACCAGATATAGAGATGGCGACTAGGGTTGCTGTTTCCATTATTATAGATTTTCAAGAGTACAACGGATCTATGATAAGATCATTTATTTACAATAAAATTATATAGAAATTTACATACAAAGTCAACAAATCTCAATTAACACAAAATAGGATTTATGGCTACACAAAGCGTTGAGGGTAGTTCTAGATCTGGTCCAAGACGAACTGTTGTGGGGGATTTATTGAAACCATTGAATTCGGAATATGGTAAAGTAGCTCCTGGATGGGGAACTACCCCTTTGATGGGTGTCGCAATGGCTCTATTTGCGGTATTCTTATCTATTATTTTGGAGATTTATAATTCTTCTGTTTTACTAGATGGGATTTCAATGAATTAGATTTACAAGGACCAGTAAGCCCTAGTTCTTCAATACAATGTGAACTGTTTTGGTCTTGGAATTTTTTTTATCCCATTCTATTTTCTTTTTTCTATTTGATTTTGGTAGTTCGATCGTGGAATTTCTTTCTGGATTTCTGGAATATGAGTGTGCGGCTTGTTCTAATGGATCCTATTGATAATACAGAGAATGCGTCTGTCATCTTGCTAGAGATGGTTTTTTATCTCGTCGGATATTTATTAGAATATGCGGAGCACGGAATATAGGAAATAGATTAGGAAGTTTTACAACTATGATTCAGACTTAATATTCAGATCTCGTAACCAAACTTGAAAAAAGTTTAAAGAGAAGAGTTAGAGGGTAGAAATTGAAAGTTTTTTTTCTTTCAAACTCCTTGGCTCTATTTATTTTTTTGAGGAAAAGACAAACCTTTATTTGGATTTTGCATCATTATATTGATTTTTTTTTATTCATTGAATAAGTGATGATACAACGGTTCTTACTCAGAGAATCTTTGCACTTAACTTAAACTTAGGTTAAAGATTTTATTGAATCATCGTGGGTCTAGTGTGAATCTGAGGTTTCAATCGATTTCTAGGATCTTAACAAGAAAATTCCTATCAATCACTAATCAAAAAAACCAGTAACGAAAGAGTACATACAAACAACAATACCAAATTAATGACAATAAAAAAAATGTATAAATAGAAAATTCAAGAGGCCTATACTGCTCAACACCAAGAACTGAATGAGTTGACTTGATATTTTGGCATTATAACCACAAAGAAGAGTTTTCGGGTTTTTCTTTTTACATATAGTCAGTTATCTTTAGAGAAGATTGTTGAATTTTCTACCTCTATAGGATTAAGAAATAAAAAATTTCTATTCCATATATCTGTTTCAACTATTATTTGGGTGGTTCTGTTTGAGCTGTACGAGATGAAATTCTCCTATACGGTTCTCGGAGGGGGGGTCTCCCTAGTTTACCTATCTCAATAAAGTCTATGATTGGTTCGAAGAACGTCTCGAGATTCAGGCGATTGCAGATGATATAACTAGTAAATATGTTCCTCCTCATGTCAATCTATTTTATTGTTTAGGAGGAATTACGCTTACTTGTTTTTTAGTACAAGTAGCTACAGGATTTGCTATGACGTTTTACTATCGTCCAACCGTTACTGAGGCTTTTGCTTCTGTTCAATACATAATGATTGAAGCTAACTTTGGTTGGTTAATCCGATCAGTTCATCGATGGTCGGCAAGTATGATGGTCCTAATGATGATTCTGCACGTATTTCGCGTCTATCTCACTGGTGGTTTTAAAAAACCTCGTGAATTGACTTGGGTTACAGGTGTGGTTCTTGCTGTATTGACCGCATCTTTTGGGGTAACTGGTTATTCCTTACCTTGGGACCAAAT